GAGCTGCTCAATGGCCCCCTTACGTAATTCTTCCGAACTTTGAATAGTACTCAAGATCCTCTGTTTTCGATTATCTAATAAATCATTTAATGAAAGTAGATTATCTTACCATTAATTTTACAACTTCTATGATCTCTTCCCGAACCAAACATGAATCTTTCGATTCATTTGGCTCTCACGCTCAATTATTTAGTTTATGGGCATTCCCATATCTTTTAATGTAATGAACCTACCCTCTCTTTTCTGTTCCTATTCAAAGATATCGAAACTTATATTATAATATTATAATTATATAAGTATAAGACCAGAATATTAAGAGGACTCTTCCGACCAGACAAAAAATCTATCCCTAATTGTCAGCAAAGTTGTTTCTTTCATTTTAATTTGTTTTTGATTTCATTTCTATTTCAAATTCTTATATATATATATTTCCACTTTTTTTTTTCAAGTCCAAAAATCCAAAAAATTCCCTTTTTTATACATAGGTCGTCGCTTCGGCATTGGATAAAAAAAGGCAAGGCCCCCATTCTCTAGTAAATAGTTTCAAATCATTTTATTGATATGAGTGTTCTATATCGGATGAATTACCTACTATTATTTTATGTGGTAGAAAGAGTACCATGTTGTGCCTGGACTTCAAACAGTTTAGCTTTAACCATGTTAATGGTCTCACATTATTGGTTGATAGAGAATCAAAGTTGATTTACCAATGAGTCACGAAATGCTATGGTTCTTACATATGATTTCTGAATTTATTCAGAAGTAATTCGTCGAGATCGTGCACCCTTTTTACTATTATCCTAGCAAGAAATAAAATAACATAAATTAAAGTGCGGATGGTTGGATCCAACCTATATTCTTGAAATACACAACTCGTACACACTCCCTTTCCAAAAAAAATCAATACACCAAGCACTACAGTTAGATTTATTGGATTTGTTGCTAAAATATCAGTATTAAACCCGAAACTCCCGGCGGATGGCCAATAGCCCAAGGAAACACAAAAATCGGTTACATTTTTCATACGCTCTCCTCTTTCTTATAGATAAGACTAACAAAGAACAGAGTTCTTTTTGTATCACCTCGCTCGCCCTTTTTTGATCAATTTCTTTTTATTCATTTTTATCATTTTCATTTCATTTGAAAAATTTCTCTATTTCTTTTAGTTTCCAATTAAAATGAAGAAGAGATACTTATTAAGTTAGGTCCGAGGCCTCGCGTCAATTGTGAAATATCTCGTTTGTTGAAATGAAACGCCGCCTCAAAGTTCAAAAGGTTTCCATTGTACTAACTCGGGGTGGTAATGGTAAGGAAGAAAGCGAGCAAATCTGCTAATTCCTCATCCTAAAATCAGTGCTTCCCGGGGCATTGTCCCAACAAATAAGTAACTGTAGGAGTACAATTTTGATCTAATTCAAAGAAGCAAACGACAAGTCCGAGTTAATAAAATAAGAAAAAGAGTACGTTTCGTACTTTTTCACATTTCTAGGATTAAATTAAACAAAAGGATTCGCAAATAAAAGCGCTAATGCTACGACCAGTCCGTAAATTGTTAAAGCTTCCATAAAAGCTAGACTAAGCAATAAAGTACCTCGTATTTTACCCTCTGCTTCTGGTTGTCTCGCAATACCTTCTACAGCTTGGCCTGCAGCAGTACCTTGACCAACCCCAGGTCCAATAGAAGCAAGCCCTACGGCCAATCCAGCAGCAATAACGGAAGCGGCAGAAATCAATGGATTCATAGTAAGTTCCTCGTAAAAAAAAAATGGTGAATGATATAATCAACCAATGAATTATTACTTCTTTTTTTCATTCAATCCACAATCACAGACGAAACAGAAGGACTTATATTGGAATCCATCTAATGCTGTGGGCTGGAAAAAAACAATATACTGGAAAAAATATAGAAAAGAGAAATAGAAAAATGGATATAATTTCTATAATATTCATATTATATATTAATTATATGTATATTAATAGGGATAGCCAGCCCCTATACTATATAGCATAGCTAGCGAATAGCTAATATCACATATACATTTGTTTCTTCCATAACGGAAACAGCCCCCATTTTATATTGAATCAGACTCTAAAATCATTTCATTCTGCGAAACATACGCGGGGGCTGGACTTATAGACATTACATATATCTAGTTTAACCCCCTACCCCTAACCTATTTTTTTTTATTCTGTATTCCATAATAGGGTCCGCCCTTCCTCCCGCGGCACTAGGTTATATATACCTATGTATTTGTATCTATTATGGATTATGTTCCCAACCCAGTGATTGATTATTTTGAATCAACCATGCATGAATTAGGATAAGCTAAAAAAAAGACTATTTCGAAAGCTAGTTAATGATGACCCTCCATGGCTTCGCCTATATAAGCCGCGGCTAAAGTTGCAAAAATAAGAGCTTGAATACCACTTGTAAATAATCCAAGAAACATAACAGGTATAGGAACTACTGAAGGTACTAAAGAAACAAGAACAACAACTACTAATTCATCAGCCAATATATTTCCGAAAAGTCGAAAACTAAGAGATAAAGGTTTTGTGAAATCTTCCAGGATGTTAATTGGTAAGAGTATTGGAGTTGGTTGAATGTATTTCCCGAAATAACCCAATCCTTTTTTGGTAAGACCTGCATAAAAATATGCCACCGACGTGAGTAAAGCTAAAGCAACAGTAGTATTTATATCATTTGTGGGCGCAGCTAACTCCCCATGAGGTAACTGTATTATTTTCCACGGTAAAAGAGCACCTGACCAGTTAGAAACAAAAATAAATAGGAACATAGTTCCAATAAAGGGAACCCAAGGACCATATTCTTCTCCAATCTGAGTTTTGCTCAAGTCTCGAATAAATTCAAGGAGATATTCGAAGAAATTCTGACCGTCGGTCGGAATGGTTTGTGGATTCCGAACAGCTATGATGACTGAACCTAATAAGATAGCAATTACGACCCAAGAAGTGATAAGTACTTGGGCATGGATTTGTAAACCCCCTATTTGCCAATATAAATGTTGGCCTACTTCTACACCCGATATATCGTATAACCCCTTGAGTGTTTTAACGGAACATGGTATAACATTCATATTGTCCTCTGACAGAAATCGAACTTCAAAAATAAATTATTTTGATTCAACCATCTCTTTATCAACTCAACTACTTTCATTATTAATCCTATATTTAGGATTTAGGATACCGAGAAATCACATGACATAACCTCCCCAGTATTTTTTTTATATTTCTCTCTTTTCCAAATTCAAGAATAGTAACCGATCCAATAAATCTATCGAGTTCAAAAATAATTAATGAATCTTATTATTAATCATAATCAACGATTTCTTATATAGCTAGAACGACCCTCGCAAATTGCGAATACTAATTTGTTAAGAATAAATAGGATTGAAGCTATAGCGTCATCGTTGGCTGGAATCGAAATATCTGCGATATCCGGGTCACAATTTGTATCGATTAAACAAATCGTCGGAATCCCCAAAATGACACATTCTTGAAGAGCCGTGTATTCTTCTTGCTGATCAAGGATGATTACAATATCAGGTAACCCTGTCATATATTTGATCCCACCCAGATATGTTTGCAAAGTAGATAATTTTCTCTTTAACATTGCTGCATCTCTTTTGGGGAGACGGTTGAATTGCCCCATCTTTTGTTCTGCTCTTAAGTCCCTGAGCTTACGAAGTCTCGTTTCCGTAGTGTACCAATTCGTTAACATACCACCGAGCCATTTTTTATTAACATAATGACACCGAGCCCCTATTGCAGCTGATGCTACTGAATCCGCTGCTTTATTTTTGGTACCGACGATTAAAAAGTTTTTTCCCCGGCTTGCTGCATCAAAAACTAAATCGCAGGCTTCGGATAAAAAACGCGCAGTTATCATAAGATTTGTAATATGAATACCTTTACGCTTAGCAGAAATGTAAGGGGCCATTCTAGGATTCCATTTCTTAGTACCATGACCAAAATGAACTCCTGCTTCCATCATCTCTTCCAAATTGATGTTCCAATATCTTCTTGTCATTTTTCCCCACACTTCCTCTTTTTTTAGGAGAAAAGGTACCTTGAAATATAAAATTGTTCCAACGGAACCTTCTATCGCGGATTTACCGTTGATACACAGTCCAAACCATTAATTTCTTTTAATTACTTATTGATTTATTATAAAATCAATAATTGGAAAGACAGTTCCGGATAGTTAAAGTAAAAAGAATGAATCTCTTCTTAGTCTTAGGAATCATTAAATCGTGTAAATGATTGTTCTTATGTCTCATGGAAATTGTTTGGGGCGCAAGAACAAAATAATTCTCTATGGTGTAATAAAAGATCTCTCATTTCCGACTCGAATAGATTCTTCCTTTTGATTTCCAAATAAATGTTTTTGTCTTGCCTTGAATGGTGCAGTAATTTTTTGAATCCGGTACCGACAGGAAGAATTCCCCCTAGAACAACGTTTTCTTTCAGGCCTTTCAACCAATCAATACGACCTCGTAAAGCAGCTTTTGCTAAAACTCGAGCGGTTTCTTGAAAACTTGCTTCGGATATGAAACTTTGAGTATTCAGAGATGTTCTCGTTATTCCCAATAAGATTGCCCGATAACCGATCGCTTCGTCCAAAGCACGCCCTGCTCGCTCCGCTCGCAAGAATCCTATTAATTCTCCAGGTGAAAAAACATTAGACATTCCATCTTCTGAAACCAACACTTTTGATGTTATTTGACGTACAATAATCTCTATATGTCTATTATGGATCTGTACCCCCTGAGATCGATAAACCTTTTGAATCTTATTAACCAAAGAGATATGACTTTGGGCTATGGTTAGCTCAGCTCCAATCAAGAACCCCCAGGGAATTCCAAGAATTCTCGGTATACGTTCGTTCCAGCTTTCAACTCTCTTTTCGAGGTTTATCGATATTGAATCAATCGAACGCACTTCTAATACTTGTTCTACTTTTGGAAGACCTTGCGTTATGTCACCAGATCTCGATTTTTCATATATAAATGTAACTAATGTCTCTCCTTCATAAAGGATTTTTCCATAATGGCCATGAACAGTTGCTCCCGGAATAGCCAAATAGGGCTTAGCAGATCTTATAACTAAGGAGTCAACATTAACAATTAAAATTTGCCCGGATTTTTTGATGTGTGGTCCGTATTTGAATAGACATACATTTTCACAAATAAATTGTCCAAGACTAATTATTGTGGATGTCTCCTCACAAGAATTGTGATGGAGAAAACACCAATTCAAATGAAATGGATTCAAAATGATGTTACTGCATGGATCGGGATTAAAAATCCTCCTACTTTCATCCATTAAAGAGTATTTAACTATTTGAAGTACTTGGAAAAGTACTTGGAAAGTCTGTTTAAAACTGTCGAGTAGAAAATATTTCTTTAACAAGATCTGATTATGGGTTAATAAATGATAAGATGAATAAAAATTCGCTATTTTAGGTACAAGAGTACCTAAGGGACCCAAGAAATGTCTAATTGGAATTATGGGATCCAATTCTTTTGTCACATTGTTATATTTCGAACCATTGAATGGACCAATTCGAAAACAATTGGATGATGACAAAATTATCAAAGATCGGGATTCCTTATTTCGACTCAACAATGTACCAATAGCAATAGTTCCTTGATATTTGGAAATTGGTTGAATCTTCGACTTGGAATGGAAGGGGTTGAGATTGGTGCGATCTAATCCCTTATCGGAAATCAATCCCGAACCCACCGTATCATACCTTTTTCCACTATACGAAATAGTGGACTTGACTAACTCCATTCTTATGAAATCGCGAATTAGATCAGTCGCCCTTACCTCAACAAGGGAAGCATGAACCTCTTTTATGGAACCGTTTTTTTTTTGGTTCCAATTCAATACTAAGCAAGTCCGAACTTGTTGAATACTTGTGTGATAAATTCCTCGAATTGACTTTCCATATCCATAAAGGATATAATTGACAACTCTAAGTTGGACATTATCCTTTTCCTGCAAGAGATCCTGAGGGAAAAGTGTTGCTAAATTTATCCCATCAGCTATTTCATATGTGACTACGGGCCGAACCAAAACAAAATACTTTTTTTTTTTAGGTTTGATCCGTTGGACATAGATCCAATTTTTCCATTTTTTTGATTCCTTAGCATTTTTTTTTCCCGTTCCTGGTGGTATCAAAATACCACTGTGCCTGGATATCTTATCCGTCTCTCCAGGAAAATGAATATCTCCAGAAAAGATTTTTAGTTCAATACTTTTTTTTTTTCTCTCCACTCGGACTAATCCACCTATTCGGCTTCTTGTATTTAAAGCAAGTCGTGTATCTATTCTAATGATACTCCTGTTCCGGACCATTATGGACGAGGATCTGGGTAAAATATGTACTTCTTCGGGAATGAAAAAAACCCGATCTACTTTCATTTGGTATTTCAGACTAAATTCTTTTGCTCCTTGATACTCAATCAAATCCTCTTTTTTGATGATTGAATCTACCTTTGCGGTACCATATTTAGTAATTCCGGAACTGCTTCTTATGTATCGTGGATCATCAAAAAAAGCAAAAATACTATTTTTACATAAAACACCATTTATGGGTATTTCAATCGAAATACCAAAACAGGGTATTAGTTCTTTTTCTCGTTCTTGATCATATTGTAATGGGATGATGAATCTATTTCTTCGCCTTTTCGCCAAGAAATCAGAATTCTCTTGAAGAATAGAAGGATATATGAAATTCCAATGACCATTGGATCTAATTTGATCATATATTGAATAGTCAAGAATTTCCCCGTCTTTTTTACTAGAAGTATCCAACAATTTATGTCTTACTCGATCATTAGTCATTGGAAATTCAGAGGTATATCTGTCTTCGACAGAAAAAGAATGAACATTTATTTGATCTTGATCCTTGTGGAGCGAAAAAGAAACTATACTAGATCTGCGCGGACCTCCTGCTAATATCCATAAATGACTTGTTTTTGGTAATAGATGAACGTTACCATATGTATATTCGGGTGCATGGTAGACATCGGTACTCCAGTGCATTTCTCCCTCTGATTCAGAATAAATATGTTTTCGTACCCTCTCTGTAAAATGAAAAGTGGATGTTTCGGCACGAATCTCAGCAATCACTTGTTCTGATTCTACATATTGATCATTTTGGACTAAAATCAAACTCTTTGGTGGAATATTCACATTATGCATAATATCCCGACTCTCAACAGTTACATACAAATCCATGGAACATAAAAAAGCAGGATGCCCGTGAAGAGTACGTGTGGGATGAACCAAATCCTCATTGAATTTTATTTTTCCATTAGAAGGAGCTCGTACATGTTTGGCAGTACCGCCCGTGAATACTCCGCCGGTATGAAAAGTTCTTAATGTTAGTTGAGTCCCGGGTTCTCCAATTGATTGTCCCGCAATAATACCTACAGCTTCACCCAATTCGGCCAGGTCGCCATGAGTGGG